TAATATACTAGTTTAGTGTGGAGTGAATGCCTTGGAAAAAAAATATACGCGCGGACCATCGCGAAAGTGTTGACACGAGGAAAGCCTGTGACGTTACCCAACCTAAAATGGGAAACCGGGGCTAAAAAGCCCACTGCGTTAGGCAGTATCAAGGGGAAGTGAAACATCTCAGTACCCTGTAGACCAAATCAACCGAGATATCGTTAGTAGTGGTGAGCGAAAGCGATAAAAAGGCAAAACGAATATATTGTATAAAGAGTGAAAAGAAGCTTTGTTTTTAATAAAATTTCTACCTTAGAAGGTGTTAGTCCTGTAATTCTTTTTTTATTTGTGAAAGTAAGACGAGGCAAGTTTACCTTGTCGGAGTATTGGGGGACCACCCTCAAAGCCTATAGTTATTTTTCTTACCGATAGTGAACAAGTACCGTGAGGGAAAGGTGAAAAAGAAGTTGCGACAGTGCAAAGATCCTGAAACTCCATATTTGAGTCGAAGCTGTAAATGGCAACGGCATACCTTTTGTATAATGGGCAAGTGAATCTTAATAAAAGGCAAGCTTAAGCTGATAAAAGTGTAGGCGAAGAGAAATCGAGTCCTCTGTGGCACCGTAAAGTCCTTTATTAAGTACCCGAAACCGGCTGATCTAAACTTGAGCAGGCTGATATTGTAGTGGCAACATTCTTTGGAGGGCCGAACCCGTGTATGTGGCAAAATACTGGGATGACTTGAGTTTAGGGGTGAAAGGCCAATCAAAGTCGGTGATAGCTGGATTTCTGCGAAATCTATTGAAGTAGAGCGTCTTAAATAGGAAATCTGGGGTAGAGCACTGTATAAGCAAGGGGGAGATTTTCTCTTACTAAACTTTGGCAAACTCCGAATACAGATCTTTCATTTAGGGCAGACAGAGTATGTATGCTAAGATTCATACTCAAGAGGGAAACAGCCCAGACTGTAGGTTAAGGTCCATAAAATAGTTTCAGTGGTAAAGGTGATTTTTGCTCTGAGACCGTCAGGAGGTAGGCTTGGAAGCAGCCATCCTTTTAAGACAGCGTAACAGCTCACTGACCTAGAGTAAAAGTCCCGCCAATTTTGAGGGCTTAAAACTATTACCGAAACCCCAGACAAAATTATTTTGATAATTTGTGGTAGCAGAACATTCCGTAGGTCGTAGACGTGTTAACGCAAGTTAAGATTAAGATATCGGAAGAGAGAATACTTGCATGAGTAGCATAAAACAATGAAATCAAAGCATTGTGGCCGTAAGTCCAAGGTTTACGATCTTAAGTAAAACTGGGTCGTGAGAGGTTAATACCTCGATTTAAAACGGTCCCTAAGCTGTTAAGCCAAGGCTTACAGTAATGGGTAAGATTAAACTGTTAAAAGTTGCTGACGAAAAATTCACCTTATTCTTGAATTTGTCAAGGGTGAGTTATTTTTTCCAAGAAAAAGGCACTTTATTTATACCGTACCTTAAACCGCCTCAGGTGGACAGGTGGAGAACACTAAGGCCTTGAGATAACCCTGTTGAAGGAACTCGGCAAAATGACTCTGTAACTTCGGAATAAGGAGTAAAGACATATAGCGTAAGCTTTTGTCTTTGTCACAAAATCGGGGGTGGCGACTGTTTATTAAAAACACAGGTCTCTGCTAACTCGCAAGAGGATGTATAGGGACTGACACCTGCCCGGTGCCGGTAGGTGAAGCTTTGATGTTTACGCATTGAGGTCAAACCCCGGTAAACGGCGGCTGTAACTATGACGGTCCTAAGGTAGCGAAATTCCTTGTCGGGTAAGTTCCGACCCGCATGAATGGTGTAACGACTTCCCCGCTGTCTCCAACAGGGACTCAGTGAAATTACATAGGTCGTGAAGATGCGACCATCCCACAGCTGGACGGAAAGACCCCGTGCACCTTTACTATAAGCAAATATTGTAGGTCAAAGACTCTAGTGTAGGATAGGTGGGAGCTTATGATTCTTTCTCGTCAGAGATTGGTGAGGCAATAGTGAAATACCACCCTGAGATCTGTTGGCTTACTAACTAAGGGACAGTGTTTGCTGGGTAGTTTGACTGGGGCGGTCGCCTCCTAAAGAGTAACGGAGGCATACAAAGGTAGGCTCATCTCCTTACAAGGGGAATTGAGTATAATGGTATAAGCCTGCTTGACTGAAAGAAAGACATTTCGATCAGAGACGTAAGTCGGTCATAGTGATCCGGTGGTTCTTTGTGGAAAGGCCATCGCGCAATGGATAAAAGGTACGCCGGGGATAACAGGCTAATGATCCTCTAGAGCCCCTATCGACGGGTTCGTTTGGCACCTCGATGTCGACTCATCACATCCTGGAGCTGGAAAAGGTTCCAAGGGTTCGGCTGTTCGCCGACGAAAGTGGTACGTGAGTTGGGTTTAGAACGTCGTGAGACAGTTTGGTCCCTATCTTCTGTGGGTGTTTAAAAATTCCGAGGACTAGACCTTAGTACGAGAGGACCGGGAAAACTCGATCCCTTGTGTTCCGGTTGTTCCCTAAGGGGCAGCGCCGGGTAGCTACATCGAGAAGAGATAATCGACCATTAGGCGAGAAACTCTCCTCTAGTAAAGTTTTTGCAAGGGGGTGGAAGATTACCACTTTGATAGGCGGGAGGTGTAAGAGCTGTGAAGTTTTCAGCTGACCCGTACTAATCCCTAAAAAGTAAAGTTATAGTTTTTTTACCCAGATTGAAGTTTAATAGTTTTGGGCGTATAGCTCAGTTGGTTAGAGTGGTGGACTTTTAATCCGAGGGTCTTGGGTTCAACTCCCAATACGCCCAAATGTATTTGGTTCAAAATTTGCTTAAGGGGGTACGTGTTCTGTTTTCATTATAAAACTAATTGATAAAACACGTACCCCCAGGGTATCCTAACAATATGCCCTTAATAAGCTTTAAATAAACTTATGGGGATATAACTCAGTTGGTAGAGTGTATGCTTTGCAAGCATAAGGTCAAGAGTTCGAGTCTCTTTATCTCCATTTAAATTTAAGGGAGCATAACTCAGTGGTAGAGTGTGTGCCTTACAAGCACGAAGTCGGGAGTTCGATCCTCTCTGTTCCCATTGGAGGTAAATTTTTATAACAATTCATCTCTCTGTAAAGTGTTCCGTCATTAAATTTTTATACCTTTTAAAATGTTAGTTCAAGCTGCTAAACTTTTGGGTGCTGGTCTGGCTACTATTGGTTTAGCTGGAGCAGGTGTGGGTATTGGAACTGTGTTTGGTGCTCTTGTTTTAGGTACCGCACGTAATCCTTCCCTGAAAGATGAGTTATTTAGAATTGCTATTTTGGGTTTCGCTTTAACTGAAGCGATTGCTCTATTTGCTTTAATGATGGCTTTCTTGATTTTATTTGCTCTGTAAGAAAATTCTCCAGTAGCAATTATTAAAATATTACTTTAGAGAAATCTTTGATTAAATTGAGGCGGTGTAGTTCAGTGGTTAGAATGTTGGAATCATATCCCAAATGTCAGGGGTTCGAGTCCCTTCCCCGCTAAATAAACTTGTAACTAATATATTAAATTTATTGTTTTGCGACTTTGGTGAAATTGGTAGACACGTCAGACTTAAAATCTGTTTCTATATTAAGAGTATCGGTTCAAATCCGATAAGTCGCAAAATGGCGAGCGTAACTCAGTTGGTTAGAGTGTCAGGTTGTGGCTCTGAAAGACGGGGGTTCAAGTCCCCTCGCCCGCCTTGGCTAGATAGTATAAAGGTATAATGCAGTGGGTTGCAAACCCATAAATGAGGGTTCAAGTCCCTCTCCGGCCTTCTTCAATAGCTCAGCTGGTAGAGCATGTGGCTGTTAACCATAAAGTCGTCGGTTCAAATCCGACTTGGGGAGATAGATATTTATACTTATTTAGTTTGGGTAGCTCAGTTGGTAGAGTGAAGGACTGAAAATCCTTAGGTCGTCGGTTCAAGCCCGATCCCAAACAAAAGCAATGCTTGCAAAGATAATTAATAGACTACGCAACGGGTATTTGGTGTATCATTTTGGAGTATCTTTTAAGGAAGTACGTTTTTGTATTAAAATCCTGGATATTTTATGGAAAGAAAATTTAATTAAAGGGTACACAAAAACAAATGAGGGTATAATTACAGTCTTTCTAAGATACCATGACGGATCACCAATTTGTACTCGTCTTGTTGTTATTTCTCGCCCACGTGACCGTATTTATCTTTCTTTATTGGATATTGCGAGATTGTCTGATGATTTTGGTATTTTAATTTTATCTACAACAAAAGGAATTATGACTACTGAGCAATGTATTCGTAAAGGAGAGGGGGGTGAAGTTTTAGCATACGCGGTATGACAATTCCAGTTTTTCGATTACCCATAGGTGTTAAGTGTTCAAGTAATAAAGGTAAAGTTAAGGTCTCAGGTTCTAAAGGGGTTGTAATTTTTGAGTCAGTTAGTAATCTTCATCGAAAAGGTAATATGGTTTTATTCTTACCGTATTTAACTTCTTATGAAAGTTCTCTTTTCACACAAGCTATTTTTGGGGTTGTTTTAGGGTATACTATAGAATTAAAACTTAAAGGGATTGGGTATAGGGTACGTGAAGAAGAAAAAAAACTTTTTTTTTCTTTAGGTTATAGTAAAGCTGTTGTAGTTGATATCCCTGAAGCTGTTTCAGTAAAATTGGGTAAAAAAACATTTTCTTTAATTTCTGCAAATTTTGGGGTTTTACAAAATTTTGCAAGTAGTATAAGAAGGTATCGATATCCTGATTCATATAAAGGAGCAGGAGTTTTATATGAAAATGAAATAATAATGTGTAAGGAAGGTAAAAAAACATAATGGTTCGAACAGAGCACTCACGTCTTCTTTCTTTTTTAATTGGATCTTCTGGATATTTAGTTCCACGTCCTTTTAATGAGGATATTCGAATATCAAAAACAATGCATCCTTATCTTTTAGGGAAACGAAATATTTATTATTTTTATAATCTTGAAAAAAGTTTATACGGTATACGTGCAACCCTGGAAATTTTAAAAAAAATAGTATTTGCGGAGGGTAAAATTATTTTTGTAAGTGATTCACCTCTTTTAAAACTTTGTCTTTCTCATGATCCTAATATAAGTTATATGAAATGGAAACGTAGTTACTTGGCTAAATCGAAAGATGCTGATTTGGTATTTTTAAGCGGTATAGAGAAAGAAAACTTAGTAGAAGCGCATCGAAAATGTTTATTGTTAGTCGGTGTTGGAAGTCCTACAATGAGTAAAGTTTCTTATCCTTTTAATTTAAATATTGAAGCCTCGTTGTTATCTTCTTGGTTTTTTAGTTTAATTTATATGACTTGTGTTAAAGGTAATCGCATGAAATCAAAAAACGAAGTTAGTTCTTTTTCTAGCCTTTTAGGTAAAGCTAAGGTAAAAAAGGTTAGATTTCCCCCCCAAATTCCTCGTAATTTAGTCGGGAATAGTATTAAGAAATAATGCGATTTAAACATAGATATAAATCTTGTTTATGGTCAAGAACTGATATTTGGGGGGATTTGTTATCTAAAGAAAAAACTTTTCTTCGCCCCAAATGGGATAGTATTATAGGGGTTTTGGGAAGTCAAAAACGTAGGCATCGTCCCCTAGCTAATATAAATAGATATCGTCACCCTCTGTGTCATGATTATAATTTTGTTAAACCTCGTGTTCGACCGAATCAAATTTTTAAGTATAACCGCCTAAGTTACAGGAATACTTTATCTCTTTTATTATGTATAAGACGTTTTTACGGTGATTTAAGCCATAAAGCTTTTAAACGTTTTTGCCAACCTTTAGTCTCTTTAAAGACCCCAGCCCAAAAATTAATTGGCTCTTTAGAAGGGCGGTTAGACATTAGTTTGTATCGGTTAGGTTTTTTTCATTCGATCTATTATAGTCGTCAGGCGATTCTTCACAATAAAGTGCTGGTTAATGGGGAAAAAATAGGATATGGCGGGTTTATACTTCAAAAGGGGGATTTTGTTGAATTTTGTCCTTCACAACGTTCTGCTATTAGAGCTAGGTTAGTAGCGCGTTATAAACGTTTTCGTTCTTTTCATGTGAAATTGGAGCGTTGGCGCTTATCCAATCGATTTAAGTTTGAGCTTTATCTTTATCCTACACCAAAATGGGTACAAACAGATTATTCAAATTTGAGTTTTATTCTTTCTTCAGATATTTGTGCTCCTGTAATGTATCCTTTTAGAGTTGACGTAGACGAAGCTCTTTGGGCTTCTAGGTATGGTCATTTATAGTGTTTTATATTAATTGCAGGTATTGTTCATCATTATATTATTCAAACAATTCATTATGTGGCTAACTTTCTTAACTACTTTTTTAAATATTCTTGATCTTGTTATCCCTTTATTGATTGCTGTAGCCTATTTTACCTTAGCAGAGCGGAAAATTATGGCAGGTATTCAAAGAAGACGTGGTCCAAACGTTATTGGTTATATGGGACTACTTCAACCTTTAGCTGATGGCCTTAAACTTTTTGTTAAGGAAACTGTTTTGCCCACAAATGCAAATATTGTGCTTTTTGTGTTAGCTCCTCTTTGTACTTTTATTTTAAGTTTAATTAGTTGGGCTGTAATCCCTTTCAGTTACGGTAATGTTATTGCAGATTCTCAGCTTGGGGGTCTTTATTTTTTAGCTGTTTCTTCTCTTGGTGTGTATGGGGTATTAATATCTGGTTGGTCAAGTAATTCAAAGTATGCTTTTTTAGGTGCGTTACGTTCTGCGGCGCAGATGGTTTCTTATGAAATTTCAATGGGTATTAGTCTTATTAATGTTTGTTTGTGCGTAGGGACTTTAAATTTAACAGAAATAGTTATTGCTCAATTAGATGTTTGGCTTGTTTTTCCTCTATTACCGGTAAGTCTAATGTTTTTTATTGGGTGTTTAGCTGAAACTAATCGTCACCCTTTTGATTTACCAGAAGCAGAAGCAGAGTTAGTATCAGGTTATAACGTGGAATACTCAGCTATGGGATTTGCTTTATTTTTTTTAGGGGAATATGCAAACATGTTAGTTATGGGGGGGTTAACTTCTATTTGTTTTTTAGGGGGGTGGCTATCTCCTTTTGGTATAGGTGTTTTACCTGATGGTATTTGGTTTGGTTTGAAAATTTTGTTTTTTGTTATTTTATTTATTGTTATGCGGGCTATTTTGCCACGTTATCGTTATGATCAATTAATGAAATTGGGTTGGAAATGTTTCTTACCGCTAGCTTTAGCTTTTTTCTTTATTTCGGTTGGAATACTTATGGGGTTTGATTGGTTGCCTAATTAATAATTGTTTTTTATATTCTTCATATAAAGACCAAAACTTTAATTGGACTTCATAACATACAATTAAGGGCACTCCAAGTAAAGTTTGGCTTAAAACATCCGGCGGGGTTATAAAGGCTGCAAGGGAAAAAGCTATGATATATGCTATTCCTCGATATTTTACCCATGTTTGTTTACTTGTATAAATTTGTACTGTATTTAAGGCAATTAAACAAGGGAAGCTAAAAGTTAAAGCTTTGTTTAATTGTTGTAAATGAGTTAAATAATCGTGTAGCCTTGGCTCAAAAGTTAAGTCTATTGCTGTAAAGTTTTGAGAATAAGTTAAAAATAGTTCCCATAACATTTTAACAATTATGGGAAATATAAATATATATAAGCAAGTATAAAATAAAAATGCTGTAATTAAAAGATTAAAAATTGTATTAGCTTCGAAAGCGTATAACCCTGGACGTAAAAAAAGGTACAATTGTGTTAGTGTTATACCGAGACCAAAACTAAAGCTAAAAATAGTACAAATCTGTAGGTAGGTAAAAAAAATTTCAGTTAATCCTGTACTAACAAAGTGTGATAATCCTTTAGGCAAAAAAATAAAAATTAATCCTTGTTTATAGGTATACGCTGTACTAAAGAGAAAAATTGTTCCGAAAATAGCGTAAGCTAGGCGGTATTTAAGTTCTTGTAAATAATATATTGAGGTTTGAAGTCTGTTCATAAAAAAAGAAGAGTCAAGGGAAGATAGTTCAATTGGTAGAACTTTGGTCTCCAAAGCCAAGGGTTGGGGGTTCAAGTCCCTCTCTTTCTGTTTATCTGTCTAAGTCTTAAATAATATGAGAATAAGTTTTTTGCAATTTTTATTTTTATTTTTTCTCGGTCTTCTTTTTTTTGCTGATTTACCACAACTCATTAAGGGGGTGAAGCAAAAAATTAAAGCTTATATAAAAAAGCCTCAGTAAAAAATTTTACTGAGGCTTTTTTAGAAGACGTAGTTAAAAACACTTTGTAGTACGGCGGTTTGTAGTTTAATTGGCAAAACATAGTTCTCATGAAGCTAACAATGTAGGTTCAACCCCTGCCAAACCGATAATTATTAAAAAAATGGAGTCTAGCCAAGTTGGTAAGGCGCCCGTTTTTGGTACGGGGATCGGAGGTTCGAGTCCTTCGACTCCAAAAGCCAAGGTGGTGGAATTGGTATACACGCTGGGTTTAGGTTCCAGTCCTTAGTGGGATAGGGGTTCAACTCCCCTCCTTGGTAATGTCAAAACCAAATATTAATCAATGGTTTAACAGGAGTAAAGGTAAAAAGCAAACAAAAGCTAAGAGTGTAGGTCTTCGTGGATGCCCGCAGAAACGAGGAGTTTGTTTAAAAGTATTTGTTTGTTCCCCTAAAAAACCAAATTCAGCTAGACGTAAGGTTGTTAAAGTTCGGTTATCCAACAAAGTTAAATTAACCGCTTATATACCCGGTCAAGTTCATAGGTTACAAGAACACTCACAGGTTTTAGTACGGGGTGGGAGAATACCAGATCTTCCTGGTGTAAAATATCGTTTAATTCGTAATAAATTAGATTTAGAGGGGTTACCTGGTCGTAAGACTTCGCGTTCTAAATACGGTACAAAAAAAATAGATAAAGGATGCTAGTTAATAAACAAGATATAACGCTAATAAAAAAAATTGGCTTTCCTGAGAAAAAAAATATGGATAGATCAAAAAAACAAAAAAGATCTATTAAATTTTTAGGTATTAAAAGTGATCCTTTAGTAAAAAAAATGATTAATCTTTTAATGCGTGATGGTAAACGTTCAAAAGCAGAAAATGTTTTAAATAAGGCTCTTCAATCTCTTGACAAAGATTATCCTGGACAAGCGATACATATTTTTTATTTAGGCATTCTTGCAGTCAGACAAGATATTGGTGTTCGTCTTAAACCAAAACCAAAAACTCGGCGTAATAAGCAGGCATTTAATGTATATTTACCACGTATAATTTCCCCTATTTGTGGTCTTAACCTTGGTATGAGGTCATTATTAAAAGCAAGTAGAGACCGATCTATGACTTCTCCATTATGGGAGAATTTAAGCAAGGAATTACTTAAGGCATCTCAAAATAAGGGCGAGGTTGTCAGTAAAAGGTATAGCTTAAATAAATTAGCTATGTCTAACAAACGTAGAATTCATTTTGGTGTTCGTTATTGACATTTTACTTTTCAAAATTTAATTATGGACTTTATTCATTTTTTCTTTATCTCCGCTTTATTGTTTGTTATAGGTGTTGGAGGTGTTATTTTAAACAGAACAAATATTGTTGTTGTTCTTATGTCTTTAGAGCTTGCCCTTCTCTCAGTAAGCTTAAATTTTATTGTTTTTTCTGTGTGTTTAGGAGATTTAATGGGGCAAATTTTTGCTATTTTTATTCTTATAATTGCTGCCTGTGAATCGTCTATAGGTTTGGCAATTATTTTAGTTTATTTTCGAGTTAGAGGTAGTATACGTATTGACCAAGCTTCATTGTTGAAGTCTTAATAAGTAGGCTTCCATGGTGAAACAGGTAGACACGGCAGATTCAAAATCTTTTGTCTTTGGACGTGCTGGTTCGAATCCGGCTGGAAGTATTAAATATGATTAGAACGCAAAGTCTTCTTAAAGTTGTAGATAATTCAGGAGCAAAACTGGTTAAATGCATTAAAGTTAAAAAAAAGAGTGGTAAAGCTTATGCCAATATAGGAGACGTTGTTCTTGTAGCAGTGCAAAGTCTTCGACCTCGTTACGGGAGACGAGTTAGGCTAAAAATGAATAAGTCAGAAGTACATCATGGTGTTATTGTGCAAACCCGAAGGCTTTTCCGAAATAGGGCTGGTATTGGTGTTTCTTTTGCATCTAACTCAGTAGTTCTGATTACACAACAACAAAAACCTCTTGGTACTAGAATATCAGCTATATTACCAAGTAGGTTAAGAGGTTTAAAATGGGCTAAATTAGCCGCGATGGCAAAAAAAATTATATAATTATTTCCATGCATCCTTTTGAAAAACATTATTACGAGATAGTTCAAAAAGATTTAATTCTTAGTGAAAATGTCTCAACAGTTTCGTTATTATCCGCACCAAAAAAAGTAGCGATTTGTTTGGGGGGAGGGGGTTCAGATGAAAATTATGTTGCTTCATGTCTTGGAGCTTTGAATATTATTGGAGGTCAAAAGCCTTATTGTGTTCAGCAAAAGCCTTCTCAGCAAAGCAATAGTGGCTCAAGAGAGGGTTTAGGAGGTAAGGTTACTTTGAGAAGAGCGAGCATGTATGTATTTTTTTATAAATTATTATTTCATGTTTTGCCACGTGTACGTCAATTTGAGGGTTTACGAGCACCGTCTCATAAAAATATCTATTGCTTTGTTTTAAAAGATATTTTTTCTTTTGAGGAGTTGGTACCATTGTTTCCTTATTTTGAAGAGGTAGGTTCTCTACAATGTCAATTTCATTTTACAACAAAAGATAGAGCTGAGACTAATGTTTTAGGACATAGTCTACAGATTTGTTTTTTGTCGGGTGGAAAATAGGAAAAGCGAAAGTAACTCAATTGGTAGAGTGTAAGCTTGCCAAGCTTAAAGCTGAGGGTTCAAATCCCTTTTTTCGCTTTAGTTAAAAAAATACGCGTTACTTTTATTTAGTTCTGTGTACTAGATTTAACTAAGAGAAGGCTTAGTATTTTTTTAGTTAAAGCTACGGTATTACTTTTTTCTAAAAAGTCAATAGAATACCATTTTTTATCTATAGATACACCCAGACAATCAATTTGTAAGGCTATTATAGATACATTAGTTTGTAAATCTTGTAACGTGTCATAAATTATCATAATAAGTGGGCATCCAAGACCAAGTTTAGGGGGCTTAAGATAGAGGGGTACAGAATATAATTTGGCGTTTTGCAAGGATAAGCGTATTTTAGATATTTGAGAAGCTTTTAAATTGCTGCCATTAAACAGAGCAAAAGTGCGCTTTTTTGGTAAAAAAAATCTTTTTTTTCGGAGATGCCTTTTTCTAGGTGTAAACATAATTTAGAGTTGGTAAATTTTAACTTTTATAGGGAGCTTATTGGCTCCAGAGTGTAAGGCTGGGATACCTTGTTCAGCGCTGACACCGAAGAGTGTAAATAAAGTTTGCCCTGCCGATATAGAAGTAACCCAATGATCTACCTTACCTTTACCTTTTCCCATACGGGCGGCAGAGGCTTTACGGCTTATAGCAATATCAGGAAAGATGCTGATTTGAAGTTTTCCTTCTCTTTTAACTTTTCGTCTAATATTTTGTCGAGCTGCTTCAATTTGTCGCCCATTTACATAACCCGATTCCAGGGTAATTACAGCGAAGCAAGTTAATTCTGATAGTTTATGAGTTTTCGTTGAAGTATTGGGTAATCCTCTGGGTTTAAAATACTTACGATACTTTGTTTTTTTAGGTTGCATTGATATTAATTGTGGTTTTCTCCCAGTTACAAATCCAAATCTTTAGTCCGACACTACCATACCCGGTTTGGGTTTGGGCATAGTCGGCCTGTATAGATTTATTTAATTGACTAATAGGCATTTGTCCCATTTGATATTTCCAAACTCTGCTTCTCCCTTTTGCTTTATGGGTAAACCTCCCTTTAATTTGTATTTTTAAACCCTGTATTTCTTTATATTGTTGTAAGGCTTGGAATCCTTGCTTAATATAGGCTAAAAATTGATAATGTCTTTTTCTTCTTTGTCTTGAGCATATATTTTGTGTTAAAAACCTAGTTAGGCTAGCAGCACTTGCTTTTTTTTTAATCAGTAAATACATAAGCTGCATACCATAGCGGGCATAGTCGTATCTAATATGATTAAAACTTTTAGTAAAATACGCCATTTGTCTTCGCGCTGGTTTAGGTACAGACCGAGTGTAGGTTTTCAGTCTATTTATACGTAAAGTTACTTTTTTCGTTCCTGTAAATTTTTGTATTAATTTTAAAGCACTTTGTAGGCGACATGCCACGACAGTCCAGGATTGTTTTTTACTTTTTACTTGATTTTCTTTATAACGTCTAGATTTTAAACGTCGTTTGGATCGAAAGTGCAAATGTATAAGATTCGCTTCTATAAGAATTAGTCCAAGGTGTCGATTAACTTGTATCTTGTCTAAATAATGTGTTGTTCCCAAACAGCAAGATTCCATTAGTTTTTTGATTGTAGATAAAATAAAATAAAATCGTGGTTCGTCCCAATGAGTACATCCTTGGTAAAGGTTATTCCCAGGTCTTAAAATAGTAGGATGAGCTTTTTGTGCCATTTATTTTTTTTTGTGGGTGTTATCTTTTTTTTTTCGCTATAAAATTTTTTCGTGTTGTTACAAATTCTCCTAATTTATGCCCAACCATTTCAGGCTTAATTTTACGACTAATCATGTCTTTTCCGTTATATATTTGTAATTTTAAACCAACAGCAGCTGGATAAATAGTTGAACGTCTAGACCATGTTGGTTTTTTCTCATATTGAGGAGTTAATCTTTTTAAAAGACTTTTATCTATAAATGGTGTTTTCCAATTAGATCTTGACATTAGGTTTTGGTTGGATTCTATTAGTACGGGTAGATGGCCCTTTTGTTGGTTTTCCCCATGGGGTTACAGATGAGCGCCCACCAGAGGTTTTTCCCTCACCACCGCCATGTGGGTGGTCTATTGGGTTCATAGCTACTCCACGAACAGTTGGACGTCGTCCAAGCCACCTGGATTGTCCAGCTTTTTGAAGTTTTGTAAAACGTGAATCTGCATTACTAACTATACCATTTGTTGCTATTGTTTTTATATCAAACCACCGATATTGCCCTGATTTAAGGCGAATTTTTGCTAAAGTTTTAGTTCTTTTAAAAATACGTCCAAAGGCCCCAGGAGCTCTTAAAATTTTACCATTTTTTCCTGGAGTTAGGCTTAAATTATAAATAAGACTTCCAGTTAATATTTTTTGTAATGTTTTACTATGTCCGTTTTGAAGTCCACTACGTGTGGAGTTTGATCTAATTACGTCTCCTTTTAAAATTTTCGTAGGTGCTAGTATATAATTATGTTTTTTAGTGTCTGGATTAAAAACTCGTGCTAAAAAGGCAGATCTATTTGGATCATACTCTAACCCCACAACTATTCCCTGGGTTGATTTGCGTTTAAAGTCAATATTTCTATATAGTCGAGAATGTCCACCACCACGGTGCCATGCGGTTATATGTCCTTTATTATTGCGTCCGGTGGCGTGATTCCACGCTCGTCTTTGTGATTTAAGGGGAGGTGTAATAAAAATTTGTTTGTTTTGTTTCATATAATATATTAAATACCTAGTTATGCCTTTTATTATCGGTACCTCTATTCCAGAAGACAAAGTTTTGGTACAGTCTGTGGCCCATATTTACGGACTAGGTTTGTCTCAATCTAAAATTTTATGCAAAAAGGCTGGGTTTGGCTCAGATTCACGTGGTAGTCACATTACTTTTTCTAAAGGAAAGAATTTGGAGAACTTGGCTGAGGCTACCCCTCTTCCTTTAGGTGCAGATCTTCGTCGCTTCACAAATGATAAGATTCGCCGGTTATGCGTACTTTCAACATACCGCGGTTTACGACATCGTAAAGGCTTACCTGTTAGGGGTCAACGTACCCATACCAATGGAAAAAAAAGACCATTATTAAAGCTTAATGTTAACTAACACCAATAATATAAATTTGCGCCTAAATCCTGTTAAAACATCGGTAGTTAATACAGGAAAAGAAGTCGTTGTAGAAAATAATAAAAAAGGTATTATTTTTATTAAGTCAACGAAGAGAAATGTTTTTTGTACTCTTATGGATATTAAAGAAAAAAAAATAAAAACCAGTTGTTCATTACGGGTTCCTACCTATGAAAATGAATATAATGAACGGGAAAATCTTTATACACGTGGCTTACTTTTAGGTAATTTATTTGGTAATAAATCTATCGAGTTAGGTTATACAGAACTTACTATTTATCTTGGGTCTGGAATAAATAAAGGTCGTAGGGGCGTTATAAGAGGTCTTTATAAAAAGGAAGTTAAAATTACTTTTTTGTACTTAGGTACACGTTACCCTCATAATGGTTGTCGTCCTGTTAAAGTTCGTCGTAAAAAAGTTCGCACAAAACCGAAAATCTCTAGGTAAATTTTAATTTTGAAGGAGTGACTGAGCGGTTAATAGTGGCAGATTGTAAATCTGTTGGTTTTTCCATCGTAGGTTCGAATCCTACTTCCTTCTTGTTCATTTTAATGAAAGATAAAGCTAAAATGGTTCAACGGCATCCATTTCATTTAGTTGATCCTAGCCCCTGGCCTTTAGTGGCTGCTTTAGGTGGTTTAAGTTTAACTTTTGGTGGAGTGTTATTTATGCATAACTACAAAGGGGGAGGGGAATTACTTTGTTTAGGAGTTTTTACTATTTTATATGTTATGTTTACTTGGTGGCGAGATGTTATTCGTGAAGGGTTATTTGAAGGGCAACATACCTCAGCAGTTCAGCAAGGGTTACGTATGGGAATGATACTTTTTATTGTATCGGAAATTATGTTTTTTTTTGCCTTTTTTTGGGCTTTTTTTACTTCATCTATTTCTCCTGTTTTTAATATTGGGGGAGTTTGGCCTCCTGTAGGTATAGATGCGATTAGTCCATGGGGATTACCGTTTTTAAATACTATTCTTTTGCTTTCTTCTGGGGCAAGTGTAACTTGGGCCCACCATGCTATTGTTGCTGGTTTTAAAAAAGAAGCTTTACAAGGTTTAGGAGTGACATTGGCATTTGCAATTGCTTTTACGGGCATGCAGGGTATCGAATATATGCATGCTCCTTTTGGTATGTCAGATGGTGTTTATGGCTCAGTGTTTTATATGGCTACAGGGTTTCATGGATTTCATGTTATTATTGGAACAATTTTCTTAGCTATTTGTACTTTACGATTATATTGGGACCATTTCAGTCGTCAACATTATTTTGGTTTTGAGGCTGCTGCCTGGTATTGGCATTTTGTGGATGTCGTATGGTTGTTTCTTTTTCTTACAATTTATTGGTGGGGATTTAATGTAATAGTATAGGTTTATTTTATGAAAAAGGCTAAGAGATACAGTGAAATTGATTTAGCCAACTTTTATGCGATAAGCCCCGTATTTAAAAGATATTCTCAGTTTAATCCTTGGCCAGAGAACTTTAATGAGTACAATAATCTTAAATATTGTGAACGTTATCTAGCACAATTTTTTGGGGGATGTACTCAAAAATATATTTTAGAATACTTTAGTGAGTATTTTTGGTTAACTTTGTGTAATAATCCAAAATTTGGAAAGTTTGTTAACTCAGGATTTTTTAAATACATTAACTGGCACTTTTTAGTGTTATATCAAAACAATCGTTTTTTTTGTTTTGGGGATTCCCATAAAGAAATAGAAATTTTTGTAGAAGAATATTTTCAAAGGTATATTAAAATTTTTTTTGAGCAAGATTTATTGAGGTGTATTATTACTTGTATTAATGAAGTTGTATCGAATTCCTTTAAAAAGTATTTAAATACTCGTGTTAAATATATTTATAAAGATCTTTTACTTATCGAGTCAAAAGTTAAACCTTTATCTAACTCGGTAGTACTTATAAATTTTACAGAAAGTAAAAGGTGCGAGTATCATTACTTGGGGTTTGCTGATTATAAAAAGAAAAAATCTTTTTGTAGGTTCGCAATTAATACTATTATTAAAAGGGAATGCTCATATCCATTTTTAGTATATTTCAGTTATAAAATTTATAAATCCTTAAATACAAGTAAAGAGGTATCAGGTGTTATAAAATCAAGTTTTCTAAGTTTTTTTTTAGAGGATACGATGTATAATTGGGGTCATTTAATAATTAATAGCTATAACAAGACATATCCACAAACTTTTAATTATCTTTTAATTTCGGTCTATAAAACTTCTGGGGTGTATAAATATTTTACACCTTATAAAAAGGTAGAATATTATTTAAAAGTTTATTCTTTGTTATTGCTTAGATATATTTGGTGTTTTTATACTTTTACTAAATGTATTTATAAATTACCTAATAAACTTTCTTTTAATGCTATAATAAAAGGCAATGATATTTGTAACGAGGACTTTCAGGTTTTGTTGTGGTCGTCTAAGGTTTTAGTCCGTTATTATAAGAAAAAAAATGATATAGGTATTTACCGTGAAAGTACTAATGTTTTTTAGAGCGAAAAGTGACTTTATATAAAACCATTTTAGGTTACTATTAAGGGTCTCTCAAAATGGGGTGATTATAGCCGATAATAAATTTTTATATTGTAATTCATTTATAAGGATGTTTTTACTGTTTCTGGTTCTAAAAAAGTTTAGAATATTTAACATATTTTGAGAGTTTCGTTTTTTTAATATGAAAAAAACATTTATGGTATTTTATAAAGAAATTTTTCCTCAAGTTCCGTGGTAATAATTTGATACCGTTTAAGGTGTCTTTCCAACGGATTAACTAAAGGTCTTATAAATAAACTTTTTTATATCTTTTAACAGTTTGATAGCTAACTATTTAGCTTATATTATTTTTTATCTATACATGTTTTACAGCCCATTAGAACAATTTCAAATACTTCCTCTTTTAAGTCTCGGTGTTGGTTTATTTGATTTTTCAATGACTAACGCAATGGTAACAACATGCGTTGGTTTAGCTTTTTTTGTTTTTATTTATTATTGTCTTTCAGTCTATGGATTAAGTTGTTTCCCAACTAGATGGCAATTAGTTTTAGAGAGTCTGTATTTAAGTACTGCAGGTCTTGTATGGGATAGTGTTGGTCAACAGGGTCAAAAATATTTTCCTTTTTTATTTGTCATTTTTAGTTTTATTTTGATATCTAATGTTTCAGGACTTGTACCATATTCTTTTACTATAACAAGTCATCTTATCCAGACAATGGTTTTGGCTTTGACAGTATTTATTGGTGTTATGATTATTTGTGCTTCTAAACATGGTTTTCACATGTTAAGTTTATTTTTGCCTGGTGGAACTTCTATGGTTTTAGCTTTTTTATTAGTTCCTATAGAAATAGTTTCGTACGTGTTTAAACCTCTTAGTTTGGCTGTTCGTCTTTTTGCTAATATGATGGCAGGTCATACGTTATTAAAAGTAATTGCTGGATTTGCCTGGGCTATGATGGGTAGTGGTGGATTGCTGTTAATTGCCCATATAGTTCCATTAGCAGTATTGGTAATTCTTTTTGGACTTGAATTAGCGGTTGCTTTAATTCAAGCTTATGTTTTTACAATTTTGAGTTGCATTTATATAAATGATGCAATTGTTCTTCATTAGTAGCAGTAAAAAACTAAAATTTAAGTGACGGGTTTTCTTTTTTACTATTTTTCTCTAAGCATTTTTAGCTCAGTGGATAGAGCATCGGTCTTCTAAATCGTAGGTCGTAGGTTCGAATCCTATAAAATGTAACGCATGAAATTCGCTTTAATATTCCAAAATGATACCGCGGCTTTTTTGCCTGAGCTGTTTCTTGCAATTTCCATATTAGTTATTTTGTTACATGGTAGTTTTTTAGGGGTATCCGCTGCTTCTCTTTATACTTACCTTACCCCAAGTATAGTTCGTTTAACTTCAACGATTTTATTTTTAAGTTTACTTCTCGTTCTTAACAATCCTGTTGAATCTCAAACTTTATGGAATGCTATTTTTGTTACTGATAACATAGGGACTTGGTCTAAATTAATAGTTTTTTTGGGTCTCCTTTTTTGTGTGTCAGTAAGTGAATCTTATCTATTTTTAGCTCGTTTTAGAGCTTATGAGTTTTTTGTTTTTATTATCGGTATTGGTTTAAGTTTGTGTCTATTGATTTCGTCATATGATCTTCTTTCTATTTATTTAAGTATGGAGTTTTTGTCGCTTATCTTTTATGTGTTAGCGGCTTGGAAAAAGAATTCGTATTTTTCCGCTGAGGCTGGCTTAAAATATTTTATTTTAGGTTCAGTTGCCTCTATATTTTTTTTGTTTGGCGCATCTTTAATTTATTTTTCTATGGGGACGACTAATTTAGGTTCTTTGGCTCTATTAACAGAAAATTTAACAACATCCTCACCTTTTATCTATTTAGGGCTTATATGTGTGGTTTCTGCTCTATTGTTTAAGATTGGTGCAGCTCCATATCATATGTGGATAGCAGATGTTTATGAAGGGGCGCCTACTTTGGTAGGATTTATTTTTGCTGTTATACCTAAATTTACTTTTTTTGTTGTGATACTACGTTTATCTTTTACAAGTTTTTGGTCGTTTTTCCCTAGTTTATGGGAAAACTTTTTTTGCGTTTGTGGTCTTTTTAGTCTTTTTATTGGTTGTATTTGTGGGTTGGGGGAAATAAAAATAAAGCGTCTTCTTGCGTTTAGTAGCGTAGGTCATGTGGGATTTTTATGTCTTGGGTTAGCCAGTGGAAATATAGAGGGTATACAAGCAGTCTTGTTTTATCTTTCAGTTTATATGCTTACAGCAGCATTTTTATGGGTTTATATTTTACACCTTGATTTATCTTCGACTTCCGGTAGTACTCTTTTAACGTTTTCAGATTCTATAGGTTTAGTTCGATCAAATCCACTTATGGGTTTTGGGGTTGTATTAATGATTTTTTCTCTTGCTGGAATACCTCCATTTGGTGGGTTTTTTGCAAAATTAAATATCTTTATAAGTATCGTGGATTCGTCGTTTTATATTATAGCTATTTTTGTTGTTATTACCAGTGTTATTTCAGCCTTTTATTATATACGTTTGATAAAGATTTTTTATTTTGAGAAAAACAAAAATTGGTTTTTTTTTGCACCTTTATCAAAAGGTGCGGCAATGGTTTTAGTTTTAAGCGGTTTAACTATTATCTTTTTTATGCTTAGTCCTAATATCTTTTATCTTTTGACATATAAGGTAGGTCTAGGTCTTATGTTTTAAGAATTAATTAATGTCTTTTACTACACAATCTAAACCTTTATCACAATTATGGTCTCTATCGGTTATTAGCTCGTCATTGAGTGGTTTCTCTTCTAGGTGGTTATTCTCCACTAATCATAAAGACATCGGTACATTATATTTAATATTTGGTGGTTTTTCTGGGGTTCTGGGAACAGCAATGTCTGTACTTATCCGTTTACAACTAGCTAGTCCTGGAAATCAATTTCTAGGAGGAAACCATCAGTTATATAATGTTATTGTAACTGCTCATGCTTTTTTAATGATTTTTTTTATGGTTATGCCAATTCTTATTGGTGGGTTTGGTAATTGGTTTGTCCCTTTAATGATTGGGGCTCCTGATATGGCTTTTCCACGGATGAACAATATTAGTTTTTGGTTATTGCCTCCATCTTTAATTCTTCTTCTAGCGTCTTCTTTGGTAGAATCTGGGGCTGGTACGGGGTGGACGGTGTATCCACCGCTTAGTGGTATTCAAGCACATTCAGGTCCTTCTGTTGATTTAGCAATATTTAGTCTTCATCTTTCAGGTGCTGCCTCTATTTTGGGTGCTATAAATTTTATTACAACAATTTTTAATATGAGAGCACCTGGTATGACGATGGATAGGTTACCTCTTTTTGTATGGTCTGTCTTAATTACAGCGTTTTTGTTATTATTATCACTTCCTGTCTTAGCAGGTGCTGTTACAATGTTGTTAACAGATCGTAATTTCAACACTACTTTTTTTGACCCTGCTGGTGGTGGTGACCCGGTATTATATCAGCATTTATTTTGGTTCTTTGGTCATCCCGAAGTATATATATTAATTTTACCGGGTTTTGGTATTGTTAGCCATATATTATCTACTTTTGCTAGAAAACCTGTATTTGGTTATTTAGGTATGGTTTATGCTATGCTATCAATAGGTATACTTGGTTTTATTGTCTGGGCCCATCACATGTTTACAGTAGGTTTGGATATTGATACAAGAGCTTATTTTACAGCAGCTACTATGATTATTGCTGTACCGACAGGTATTAAAATTTTTAGTTGGATTGCAACTTTATGGGGAGGTTCTATTCGTTTGAAAACCCCTATGTTATTTTCTATAGGTTTTCTTTTTCTTTTTACTATAGGCGGGTTAACTGGTGTTGTTTTAGCGAATTCAGGTGTTGATATTGCTTTACATGACACTTATTATGTAGTTGCGCATTTTCATTATGTGTTAAGTATGGGGGCAGCTTTTACAATGTTTGCAGCTTTTTATTTTTGGATAGGTAAAATGACAGGTTTAGCATATCCGGAAATTTTAGGTCAAATTCATTTTTGGCTTATGTTTTTAGGTGTTAATTTAACTTTTTTCCCAATGCATTTTTTAGGTCTTGCAGGTATGCCACGTCGTATTCCGGATTACCCAGATTCTTACGCCGGATGGAATGGTTTAGCGTCTTTTGGCTCAATTTTATCGTCTATTGCGTCATTATTCTTTTTTGTTGTTGTGTATATTACTCTTACAAGAGGTTCGGTTGAAGAATCAAATCCTTGGGTAAAGGGTAGAGGTCTTGCTTTTCCGATATTGTCAAATAAATCTACCTGATTAGGTAATTAATAAATATTAATTTCAGGTTATAGTGTTAAACTTTGAACTATTTTTTTAGATAAAAAGTTGTTAGGTATACTAAGGTGGTTGTGTCGGGGCTTGTAACTCAGTGGTAGAGTGTACGCCTGATAAGCGTAAAGTCGATCGTTCAATTCGATCCAGGCCCATAGGGTCATTATTTTTTATTAAGTCCTTTTCGTCTAATGGTTAGGACGTTGCCTTTTCACGGCGAAAATACGGGTTCAATTCCCGTAAAGGATTAACTCGTACGGTAATTTAAAAATTTAAGTATACAAAGAAAAGGGTCATTTAGAGTCATTTAAAATATCATGTTTAGTTCTTTGATCGTATATGCAACAAGTCTTACGAGGCTTATACCTGTTCAAACTTTTCAGGTGTTTGGGCATGAGATTGTTATTAGCGTACCCAAAAAATATTTGTTGGCTACATTAACTTTTTTACACCACCATAGTAACGGTAATTTTCAAATGCTTACATCGATTTCAGGTGTAGATTATCCTGAAAGAGAAGAACGTTTTGAAATTGTCTACGATCTTTTAAATGTCAGGTCTAATTGTAGACTTAGAATTAAAACGCATACGGATGAAATAAATCCCCTTCCCTCTGTAGTTAGTCTTTTTCCATCAGCCAATTGGTGGGAGCGGGAAATTTGGGATTTGTTTGGAGTTTTTTTTTTGAATCATCCAGATTTACGTCGTATTTTAACAGATTATGGTTTTGAAGGTCACCCGTTAAGAAAAGATTTTCCATTAAGTGGATATTTTGAATTACGTTATGATGAAGATCAAAGAGTCGTGGTCTGTGAAGCTATTGAGTTAAGTCAGGAGTTTCGTACATTTAATTTTCATGTTCCTTGGTCACAAAATAATTTAATTGGTTAATGTCGAGGTTTAACGTAAATGCTATACTTAGTTGGGTAGATTCTCATATTATTGATTACCCAACGGCTATGAACTTAAATTATAATTGGAGTTTCGGCTCAACGGCAGGGTTTTGTTTGGTTATTCAGATCCTTAGCGGGGCTTTTTTAGCTATGCATTACGCGGGGGAAACTCACTATGCTTTTTCAAGTGTTGAGCACATTATGCGTGATGTTAAAAGTGGTTGGCTAATTCGTTATATGCATGCTAATGGAGCATCTTTTTTCTTTATTGTGGTTTATGCGCATATTTTCAGAGGGTTATATTATGGGTCATATATGGAGCCCCGTCACCAATTATGGTGGTCCGGAGGGGTTATTTATGTTTTAATGATGGCAACTGCTTTTATTGGTTATGTTTTACCTTGGGGTCAAATGAGTTTTTGGGGTGCCACCGTTATCACAAGTTTATTTTCAATTTTTCCTTTTATAGGTAAAGAAGTAGTTATGTGGTTATGGGGAGGGTTTACAGTAGGTAATCCAACTTTAAATCGTTTCTTTAGCTTACATTATTTATTACCTTTTATTATTGCTGGTTTGGTATTTGTTCATTTAGGTCTTTTACATAAAGATGGTTCTAACAATCCCTTAGGTATAAAAACTAAAGCAGCGAATATAAATTTTTACCCGTATATTTATGTAAAAGATTTGGTGGCTTTTTTTGTGCTATTGTTAATGCTATCTATTGTTATATTTTATTTCCCGAACAGTTTAGGGGATCCAGATAATTACCTAGAAGCCGATCCCTACGGTACTCCAGCTCATATTGTTCCTGAATGGTATTTTTTACCGTTTTATGCTATTTTACGTGTAATTCCAAATAAAGTTGGGGGTATTCTTACTATGGGGGGGGCTATAGCTATAATTTTTATATATCCTCTTTTAAATACTTCGATATTACGTAGCGGAAATTTTCGTCCAATTTATGCTGTAGTCTTTTGGTTATTCGTTGCTGACTTTGGTTTATTAGCTTGGTCAGGAACTACACCAGTGGATGATTATTTTAAAATAGTTGGGGCTGTAGTTTCCATAGGTTATTTTGCTTTTTTTGTTTTTGGTGGATTATTTGTAGGTTGGTTAGAAAAAACTCTTGCGGTTCGAGTTTTAAATATGCGGGTTATAAAGGGGAAGTAAAAAAAGGGAGTGATTACTGGTAAATGTTGGGGGGGTTTATTGCGCTCATATCATGAAATTTTCATATAAAAATATCATTAGAATAACTTTAATTGTTTTTTTTTTTTTGTACTATTCTTCCGTTGGAAGTCTGGATGCTTCGTACCCATGGCAAGTGGGTTTTCAAGATCCGGCAACTCCAATAATGGAAGGTATCATTTTTTTTAATGGTTTATTAATGACCTTTATGTTATTTATTGCTTGTCTTGTAGGTTGGTTACTATATAAATCTTTAACATTATTTAATGAAGCAGATCATAAAGACGCTGTAGGTTTTAATCATTCAACATTACTTGAAGTCGTTTGGACAATTATACCAGCAGGGATATTAATGATCATTAGTGTACCGTCATATAATTTATTATATGCGATGGATGAGGTTATAGACCCTAGCCTTACTATAAAAGTTGTTGGTCACCAATGGTATTGGTCATATGAGTGTTCTGACTTTGAAGTAGCACCAACCATTAAACAAGATAATTTTAACCAGGTTGAAATTAGTTATAAAGCGTTAAAAGATATGGCGGATTTGATAGAGTATAGCCGTGTAGAAGTAGCTAAAGGTGAAAAGCAGACTCAAATAGGTATAATTAAAGAATTTTTGGAGGCGTTTGAGAAAGGTATAGAAGACGTACCCCAAGATGCTACTGAGATGTTATCTCGTCGTTTAGAATGGCTTGTTATAAATATTTTAGGTAACGAGGGTCGTAAAGAATTTTATGGCCCTTTGGAGTCACATTTAACAGGGGAGATGGTATCTATTTTATCTAAGGTTAAAGGACAATTAGCAGAAGGTTCGCTTATTCAAGAACAGCAAGATTTAGTTCTTAAAGTTTTAAAAATTTTTAAGCAATACGTAAGAATTGTGAATGAAACTGATCTTACAGCGAAAACCATGGATTTATTTAAATCTTTAGATGAAATTAAACCGGACAAAGGTAACACACCTTCAAGTGATGGTAGTTACGGGGGGTTATCTGAAAATAAAGGGTTAGATTCTAATACTGACACTGGTTCTATCGTTGCGGAATTAAATAAAGTCGACGAGGCTAGTTATAAATGGTTGGAACTTAAAGCAGCGGAAGATTTTTATGAAGGGGCTGAAACTGAATTAAGTAGGGCTTTAACACAGGTTTTTGAGGCTGAATGTGTGTGTCTTAGAGCTCTTGCTCGTGGTGAAATAAAAATACCTATAGAGGAGATGATGGCTAATTTAGATGAAGGTCGAATAAGACTGGATAAAGCTTTAGTAGAAGCCGAAATTGCCGAAAATAATTTAATTGATACTCAGTTAATTGCACACCAATTAAGGTTAACCCGGCCTGAAAGAGAGGGTTATAGTAGTGAGTTTGAGTGGGATACTGCTAATGTTGAATTTAAATTCTCTGGTACTGAATTAGAAAATGCAAAGGTGGAGTTAAATAATGCTAAAGCAAGCGCAAAATGGGCAAAAATTGATTTATTGGCTTCACAAGTTAATGCATTAACCGCAGAATATTTTCAAGCTGACGCGGAATGGGCTTCAAAGGATCCGTCTATAATACGGAGTAAAGTGTTGCTTAAAGACGGTTATGACGGTTGGAATGAAAAATTAAAGGCAGAATCAAAAAAAGTTTTAGACAGCCATGAGCTTAAATTTATGCTTGCTTACGAAGAATTAAAAAGTGCAAATACAATTTTAGATAAGTTTCAATCAAGTTTAACCACAGAAGAATTAAGTAAATGTAACTCTATAGCGGATAGTTCAGAAGCAGAGTTTATGGCTATTGAAAAACAAACAATATCAGTGGCCGAAGAATTTGAAAAAGGTAAAGATATTTTAGAAAATGCAAAAGCAGAATTAAATAATTATAAGGCGGTGTCAAATAGAGCTGATATTAGGTTGGAAAGAGCTCAAAGTGAATTTGATAAATTTAAAGCAGTCTCAGATAGAGCTGAGGCGGTTTCAAAAGGTGCGGAATCATTTTTTATTACCGCGAAAGAAAATTTAACTGGTACCGAATCAGATTTGAGCTCTATTAATCCTAAAATGGTATTAGATATTCTTGTTGAAAAATATGAAACTGTTAAGTCTGAGTTTGATCAAGCGATTTCTTTGGTAAATATAGCTACCTTGGATTTAGAAAATGCTAAAGATAGACTTGAAATTGTTAAGGGGTATGTCAACAATACGGAAAAAAGACTTGATGATACACCAGTTATTTATGAGTTACCTAAAGTAACAGACAAGTCTAAAGAGTATTTTGATAACTTTTTATGGGAAATACATAACGAAGACCTTATTACAGTAAAGGCTCAATTAAAAGGTTCTGAGGCTGTACTAGAAGAGTCTCAAATCGTATTAACTAACGCGAAACAAGTTTTAAATGAATCTTTTATTAAATTAATTGAAGTTGAGTTAAAAAAGGGAAAAGCTTTAATAAATTTTTTAAAACTGGATTTAGATATTATCTCTGTTCCAGCGCGTGAGGAAAGATTAGTGGAGATTGAAACATATATCGAAGATCTTCAATTAAATTTAGGTCACGTGGTTCGTGAAAAAGTAATTTCTACTTTCGAGGATGAAAACTCTGATTGCTTAAAAGTTATACTTAACATGCTAGATAATGATTTATCTAAAGTGTCTTCGACTTCAGGATTTGTTAAACCAGAAGTCTCGACCATAATCCCTGCTGGTTACAATCGCTTAGAAATGATTGCATCTGCCGCGGATTACGCTTGGATAAAAACACTTAAAGTTGATGTAAACGCTGCTCTTTCAGATTATGAAGAAGCTTCACGTATACTTGGCGAAGCTCGTAAAATATTAAAGAAAACTTCAGATGATCTTTTACTTACTTCGCAATTTAGTGAAAATAATTCTATCGATAGTCTTGTTGCCTTACAAACCGCAACAGGTAGTAGTTTACAAAGTACTACAAATATGATTAAAAAAGCTTTAATATCCTCATCTGCTATTGAGACTATTTTGGACCCAGGAAGTTTACAGGCAAAATCTTCTTGTGAAGTATTAAAAGCAAAAGCGGAATTATCTAATGTTAAATGGTTTGCCGCTAGAGTATCAAGAAGCTTAGATACTCCTATGCAGGAGGCTATTAAACCTTTTAATCGACAATTTTCTGAGATTTCAGTAATTGAACCTAACAGCGCTGTATCTAGTGATAATGGTTTCAGTGGTTCAGAGGCAGGGGGTGAAGATGGTAATTCAGGAAATAAAAAATCAAAAGAAGAGATAAAAGAGATGTTAGCTAACTTAGAAAAAAGAGAAATTGATTATACTCATTCAGGGTTACGAGGTGAAGTTTTACAAACGTTTAAAGAATTAATTGAAACTGTAGATCAAAATACTGCGGATGATATTAAAAATATGCTGTATGAAGCTTTACTTTCGATTAGTAATGAGGAGGGAGATAAAAATAAATCTTTAAAGGCCCAAATAAAAATGATTAATGATTTAATGGAGCATCATAAAGAAAATGAGGTAGAAGAGGAAATAACAGAAAGGCAACGTATAAATTTTGATTCTTATCTTATTACTGACGATGATTTAGTTATCCCCGAAGTATCTGGGACTGGTAAAGCCGGTAAGGTTTTCCGCCTTCTAGAAGTTGATAATCGTTTAGTTGTTCCTACTAACACCCATATTCGTGTTCTTGTAACTTCAGCAGATGTTCTTCATTCTTGGGCAGTACCAAGCTTAGGAGTAAAGGTTGATGCGTGTCCTGGTAGATTAAATCAGGTTTTTCTTTTTATTAAAAGAGAAGGTGTTTTTTATGGCCAATGTAGTGAACTTTGTGGCGTTAATCACGGTTTTATGCCTATTGTAGTTCAAGCTGTTAACCAAGACGAGTATTTAACTTGGGTTGGTAAAAGATTATGCTCTTAACTTTTTTATTCCTTCTTCTTTTTTTAGGAATTGTTGGTTTAATTTTTATACCTTCTAGTCAAAAGTTAATTATGCGGCAATTTGCTCTCGGCATTACGTCGGCGGTTTTTGTCTCTTCATTGTTTTTATGGTTGGGATTTGACCAGTCGACGCCTAAATTTCAATTTGTTGTTGATAGCTTGTGGTTACCTATAGCTAATATCAATTTAATTTTAGGTGTTGATGGGATTTCTCTTTTTTTTATTATTTTAACAACATTAATTTTTCCTCTTTGTTTATTAGCTTCTTGGTCTTTTGATAAAGGAGAAGTAAAAACTTATTTAATTAGTTTTCTGTGTATGGAACTTGTTTTATTGTTGGTTTTTACAAATCTAGATTTGTTGTTTTTTTATATATTTTTTGAGGCTGTTTTAATCCCAATGTTTTTAGTTATTGGTATCTATGGATCACGTGAAAGAAAAATACGTGCTGCTTACATGTTTTTTCTTTACACTCTTTTAGGGTCATTATTTATGCTAATAGGTATAATTTATATTTACCTATTCGCTGGTAGTACTAACTATGAAGCATTATCAGTAATAAATTTCTCAGCATATGATCAAAAATGGTTGTGGTTTGCTTTTTTTGCGTCATTCGCTGCTAAGGTCCCTATGTTACCGGTACATATTTGGCTTCCGGAAGCTCACGTTGAAGCTCCTACAGCTGGTTCAGTAATTCTAGCTGGTATTTTACTTAAATTGGGCTCTTATGGATTTTTACGTTTTTCTTTAGGTCTTTTCCCGTTAGCCTCTGTATATTTTACCCCATTTATTTTTAGTCTTAGCTTACTCGGTGTAGTTTATACTTCATTGACAGCTATACGTCAAACCGATTTAAAACGTTTGATTGCTTATACTTCAGTAGCTCATATGAATTTAGTAATGATAGGTTTGTTTACAGGTACGGTAATTGGGGTTGAGGCTGCAATTTTACAAAGCTTAAGTCATGGTTTTGTATCTTCGGCACTTTTTCTTATTATTGGGGTGTTATATGATCGTTGGCATAGCCGAGTAGTTAAATATTATGGTGGTCTTACTCATACTATGCCGATTTTTATAATTATTTTTCTTTTTTTTACGATGGCTAATTTAGGTCTACCGGGGACATCAAGTTTTATAGGAGAGTTTCTTTTATTAGTTTCCGCTTTTGAGGCAAATAGTACTGCTTGCTTTTTTGCAGCTACTTCAATGATTTTAGGGGGTGGGTATTCTCTTTGGTTGTTTAATCGTATCGCTTATGGTAATATTAAAATGGTCGGTCTTGATTTAAGCTTCCGAGAATTTATGATTTTTTTACCTCTTGTTTTAGGTACTCTTTTTATGGGTATTTACCCTAATTTATTCTTTTCTGCAATGCATGCAACAGTTTCAAATTTGGTATGGGTTGATTTGTGGTTGTAAGTTGTAGTAGTGAAAAAGTTCTTTTAGTCTAATGCTTAGTTTAATATCTAGAAGGATAGTACCATTTTTTATGGTAAAGGTACGGGTTCAAGTCCCGTAAAGGACTAAGATGTATTTAAACATAGTTTTTCTACCCCTACTTGGTTCTCTTGTTGCAGGATTTTTTGGTCGTTTCCTTGGAGGCCGCGGTGCTGGTTTAGTAACTATATCTTGTATTTGCCTTAGTTTTTTTTTAAGTGGGCTTGCTTTTTATGAGGTAGGTTTAGGGGGGAGTTCAACTTATCTCTATTTAATGCCTTGGTTGGAGTGTGATTCTTTTCATGTTGATTGGGCTTTTTGCTTTGACAGTTTAACTGTCGTTATGCTTATAGTAGTTACTTTTATTTCAACTCTGGTACATTTATATTCCACAGAGTATATGGGAGGGGATCCTCATTTGCCTCGTTTTATGAGTTATTTATCATTATTTACATTTTTTATGTTAATACTGGTAACTGCAGATAATTTTGTTCAAATGTTTGTAGGTTGGGAAGGAGTTGGTCTTTGTTCTTATTTGTTAATTAATTTTTGGTTTACTAGGATTCAAGCTAATAAAGCTGCAATTAAAGCTATGTTGGTCAACAGAGTAGGTGACTTTGGATTGGCTTTAGGTATTTTTGGTATTTTTATTTGCTTCGGTGCAGTTGATTATGCCACCGTTTTTGCTTTGGCTCCTCAATTATCAGCATTTAGTTTAACTTTTTTTAATACCGAGTTTAATGCTCTTAACCTTATAGGAATTTTATTGTTTGTAGGTGCTGTAGGTAAATCAGCTCAGTTAGGGTTACATACTTGGTTGCCTGATGCTATGGAAGGTCCTACTCCTGTTTCGGCTCTTATTCATGCAGCAACAATGGTTACAGCTGGTGTTTTTTTACTTGCTCGTTGTTCTCCTTTATTAGAATATTGCCCCGAAGCACTTACTGTTATAAGTGTAGTTGGTGGTATGACAGCGTTTTTTGCAGCTACCACAGCTTTAGTCCAAAATGATTTAAAGAGGGTTATTGCTTATTCCACGTGTAGTCAATTAGGTTATATGGTTTTCGCTTGTGGTCTTTCAAATTATTCTGTGGCGGTATTTCATTTAGGTAATCATGCGTTTTTTAAAGCTCTTCTTTTTCTTGGAGCAGGTTCGGTAATTCATGCCGTTGGAGATGAGCAGGATATGCGTAAAATGGGGGGGTTACGTCGTTTATTACCTTTTACATATGCGATGATGGTGATTGGGTCTTTAGCCCTTATGGGTATGCCCTTTTTAACAGGGTTTTACTCTAAAGATGTTATACTTGAGGTAGGTTATGCGACTTACTCTAATGCGTCTCATTTCGCTTATTGGTTAGGTAGTTTGGCGGCTTTTTGTACTGCTTTCTATTCTATACGTCTTTTAGCTTTATGTTTTTTATCAGAACCAAATGGCAGTAGGTCATTGTTACTTTCGGCGGCAGAAAGTGGGTGGCCGATAGGTTTAGTTTTAGGTATATTAGCTTTACCTAGTATGTTTATTGGGTATTTAGGTCGGGATCTTTTTATTGGTTTAGGTACAGATTTTTGGGGAAATGCGTTATTTTGTATGCCTTCCAATTTAAGTCTTATAGATGCTGAGTTTATGGCAACTGATATAAAAATTTTTCCTCTTTGTTGTAGTATCGCTGGGGGGGTTGTTTCATTTATTTTATATAGGGGGTACAATAACAATTTGTTTTTATGTAAAACTTCATTTTTAGGACGTAAATTCTACACCTTTTTAAATCGTAAGTGGTTATTTGATAAAGTGTATAATGAGATTATAACTCAAAATTTATTGGATTTTGGTTACCATTTTACGTATAAGTCTATTGACCGTGGTCTTATTGAAAGTTTAGGGCCTTTTGGTTTATCAAATGTGCTTAGCAACCAAGTAAATAAATCTCGGTTATGGCATTCAGGTTATTTATATCATTATTTAGTAATTTTAGGGTGGAGTAACTTTTTATTTGGGATCTGTTTTGTGTTTGGTTTTCAATTTTCGCGTATTTTAGCATTGCTAGTCTTTATTGTGCTATGGTCGATCCTATAATTTTTATTCTTATTGCAACTCTTGGGGGTATTTTAGGGGTTAAGGTTACTAGTACACAAAATCCTGTATATAGTGGTCTTTATCTTGTATTACTCTTTTTTTTAGGTTCCGCAATTTCGTTTTTATTGGGTTTAGAGTTTATGGCTTTACTTTTTTTGTTAGTTTACGCCGGTGCTATTGCAGTATTAGTGTTATTCGTGGTTATGATGTTAGATGTAAAAGCTATTGAAAGTCCGTGGTCTGCGAAAAAAAAACGTTTATTGTATTTCGGGGCGTTAATTTTTGTAATCTTTTTAATAGCTGCAATATATAGTAAAGATTTGCAAAATTTAATGAATCTGCTATCAACAGTTTATATGAGTTCCTTGGTTTCTTTTAGTTTAGTGTCTTATGAAGAAGAAATAAAAAAACTATTTCACCCAGTAATTGTTAATAAAACGGTTAATGATAATTTAAAAAGATTTCAAGAACGGAGTAAAAGAAAAAGAAAAGGTGAACCTGAGCCATCCGCTAAAGAGGGTAAAAAAACTTTTCAGGATTTTATGGATGAAAGGGTTGAAATGTGGTACCAGTTATGTGATTCAGAAGGGTTAACAGACTTTATACGTTTATTTTTACATAAAGAAAATGTTGAGGGTTCATATGGGTTAAATACAATGTGGTTTATAGAATTTGATTCTTCTTGTGCATTAAATGATCCTAGTTATCTTTTATATTCAACTCATGCAATTTTATTAATAATAGCTGGAATCATTCTTTTAATTGCTATGGTAGGAGCCATTAGTTTAACGTTACAAAAAAATTGTCCTGAATCTCTATACCGGCAGTTAGGTCGTGAATCTAAAAATGCTGTTTTTTCTATAAAAGAAAAATCGCTTTTTAAGCCTAATAGTTTACGCGATTTAGAAGTATTACCTTAATTATGCTTAATATATCAATTAACGAGCTTCTTGTTTGGGTAAAAAAAGGTTCTACAGTTATACAGGCTTGTCAAGCGGCTGGTGCAAATATTCCGCGATTTTGTTATCACGATAAACTTTTTATAGCAGGTAATTGCCGTATGTGTCTTGTAGAAGTGAGCAACTCACCTAAGCCTCAAGCGTCATGTGCGTTACCTTTTTTACCTAACCTAAGAATTTTTACAAATACGGCATTGGTACGGAAGGCGCAAGAGTCTGTTATGGAATTGCTACTTCTTCATCATCCTTTAGATTGTCCTGTATGTGACCAGGGGGGGGAATGTGAACTTCAAGAACAAAGTTTTAACTTTGGATCGGACAGAGGTAGATTTTTATTCTTTAAAAATTCATTAGGTGACACTTTTTGGGGAGGGCTAATAAAAACAGTGTTGCGTAGGTGTATCGTTTGTACACGCTGTGTAAGATATACTCACCAGATTGGGGGAAATGATTCTTTGGGAACTTCCAATAGGGGAGGGCATTCTGAAATTGGGATGTTTAAAGAAAGTGTATTAAAAAGTGAAACTTCAGGGGGAGTTATTGAGTTATGTCCTGTTTGTTGGTATAATCCGCGGTTAATTTCATAGAATTATGTTTTTTTTAAAAGAGTATTACCCCATATTAATTTTTTTAGGCTTTAGTCTTATTTTAGCTTCTCTTATTTTTGGTGCTTCTTATACATTAGCTTTTTCTGAAGCAGATAGTGAAAAATTATCATCTTATGAGTGTGGGTTTGATCCTTATGAAGATGCTCGTAATGCTTTCGATGTACGCTTTTATTTAGTAGCTATTTTATTTCTTCTATTCGACATTGAAACTGTTTTCCTTTTTCCTTGGGCAGTTTCATTGAGTGAGTTGCCGTCAATTGGGTATTGGTCGATGATGGATTTTCTTTTTGAGTTAGTTATTGGATTTGTGTATGCGTGGCAAATTGGTAGTTTAGATTGGGAATGAGAGGTATGGATTATAAACGTCGGAAATCGTTTGCTTTATATGAGGCTCGTCGTAAAGCGTTGCAAGCCGTAGCGACAAACCAAAACTTAGAAGTTTCTTTACGATGGTGGGCTCAATTAGAAAAATCTAAATTACCTAGGCAAAGTAGCCTAAGTAGAGTTCATAATCATTGTATTGATACTAATAGATCAAGATCAGTTATAGGTTTTTATAAATTATCGCGTCTTCAATTTAGACGCCTGGCGTCAAAAGGTTCTTTTTCTGGTTTGCGTAAAGCGTGCTGGTAATATTGTGATTATTCTCTTATGTGCAAGCGTTAATTATGGTTTAAGTGCACGTAAAATTAAGGTTCTGGAATAACTGTACCTTTATTATTAAGAGTAATTAATTTTATCAATAACAACTAAGGTAGATTGTTATTGATAATGTGTTACTAGAGTGGTAGGTGTTGTTGTTTTAGGTGACTTTTTAAAGCTATAACATTTATTTTATATGCCTCAATTCGATACAATGACTTTTTTTAACCAGGTTTTCTGGTTAATTTTAATAGTTTTTAATTTTTATTTGGTAGTTGTACGTTTTATATTACCTTCTTTAGCATTTAGTTTAAAATCTAGAATTAAGCATTTAAAAGTAACGGTTGATTCTAGATAATAAAAGAAACACCAATAATTTTTATAGGTTGCTATACGCCTAGTTATAAAAATTTAAACTTCTGTTGTGAAGTTAGTAATAGTTAAGAGTAACTTAATATAAAACTCCTGAAAGGGTAGCTTTTGGAGGTGTTGCTGAGTGGTTGAAAGCCTTGGTTTGCTAAATCAATCTACATTTATAATGTAGCGTGGGTTCGAATCCTACCACCTCCAAAAAGAAAAAGTAACTCAGTTGGTAGAGTGCTGGTTTGTCATACCAGTGGTCGCGGGTTCAAATCCCGTCTTTTTCGAATTAGATCGTAAAATATATAGTTATTATCATATTATTTAGTAATAAAATATATGACGCAGTATAAAAAAAGTATTATGTATATATGTAAAGTTTGGTCTGTATCCACTGATTTTAAAAGTTTAAATTCTTTGTCACTTTTGTTACCTTTATCTATATCTCCCACAGGCTTATCTACAAAAATAAAGCGTTTTACCTTACTTCGTTCTCCTTTAGGTAATAAAGCTGCTAAAGATCAGTTTGAAAGACGGGAGTATCGAAGTTATTTTACTATTAACTCTAGAAACCCAGCAAAGATATTAGCTTTTATCGATATTTTGAGATACTTAAACGGAGTTAAATTTAAGGTTATGATAGAGGAAAAGAACAGTGATACTTTTAATTAACAACTTGATTTAAGTATTTATACGTTATGTTATGTAGCATAGTGTTGGATAAGTGGTCGAGTGGTTTATGGCACCAGTTTTGAAAACTGACGTAGTTAAAGCTACCGTGGGTTCAAATCCCACCTTATCCTAAATCATATGAAATGGGCAATAAATAAAAAAAAATTCGGTAGTGTCTTATCAGATGGTAGTTTCAATTTTTTAGTTTTACCTAGTTATTTATCTCAAAAAGAGTTAAATTATAAGCCTTTAGATCTAAATAATCATCCAGTATGGACAGGCAAACGTCCTAAAGAACAAACTGAGATCTCCTTATTTGTTGGAAAATTTACAAAGTCTTTGAAATAAATATTAGTAAAGGAGAGAAAATTGTGTAGAGTGCACAAAAAGTTAAGGTTCTGGAATACCACTACCTACAGTATTAGAGAAAGGTACTTTATTGTTTTTATACTGAGTAGTGTTTTATAAAAGTGTGTTAAGAAATTTGATGTTTTAGTTAAATATTTAACTAAAGATAATTACAATAAAACACCACTACTTCGTAGTAATATGTAAATGTGGTATTAAAAAAAATGAGTTTGATCCTGGCTCAGAGTGAAGGCTATAAGTCTGCTTGAATACATGCGAGTTGAATGGTTAAAACCATAGCGTACGGGTGAGTAATAGACTAATATCTGGCTTCAACTTCGGGATAATCCTATCCCTCAGGGGAGAAGGCAACAGGAGAATACCGGATAAATATATAAAGGTCCGCCGGTTGAAGATGATTAGGTTCAGTATTAGGTAGTTGGTAAGGTAAAGCTTACCAAGCCGATGATGCTTAGTTGGTCTGATAGGACGATCAATCACACTGGGACTGAGACAAGGCCCAGGTTTCATTTGAAGGCAGCAGTAAGGAATATTGGACAATGAGCGAAAGCTTGATCCAGCAAGACTTGGTGAGGGATTGAAGGCTTAGGTTGTAAACCTCTTTTTTAATTGAGGATAATGACAGTAGATTAAGAATAAGTCCCGACTAACTTCGTGCCAGCAGTCGCGGTAATACGGAGGGGGCAAGCCTTATTCGTCATAACTGGGCGTAAAGGGCCCGTAGGTGGTTTTCTGATATGTTATTTGTCAAAAACTGTAGCTTAACTACAGATAGGCGTTTAAAACAGGAAAACTTGAGTCTGACAGAGGAAGATGGAATTTTTCAATTAGGGTTAGAATCCAGATAAGTGAAAGAGAACATCATGTGCGAAAGCGATTTTCTTGTTCAGTACTGACGCTGAGGGGCGAAGGCGTAGGTAGCGAACAGGATTTGAGACCCTGGTAGTCTACGCTGTTAACGATGAGTGCTAGCTTTTAGAAATCTAGAAGACATAGCTAAGGCATTAAGCACTCCGCCTGAGGAGTACGAGCGCAAGCTTAAAAATCAACGGAATTGGCGGGGGTTCAAACAAGTGGTGGAGCATGTGGTTTAATGCGATAATACGCGCGTAACCTTACCAGTTCTAGTAAGTCTGTCGTTCTTTCGGAGACGTTAAGAATTTTGAGATTTTCAGGTGTTGCATGGCTGTCGTCAGCTCGTGTCGTGAGATGTACGGTTAATTCCTGTAACTGAGCGCAACCCTTATCTTTTTTATGTTTTGAAATGGTCTTTACTAAATAATAAACTGAATAGATACTGCCAGCGCTAAGCGGGAGGAAGGTAGGGATGAGGTCAAGTCTTCATGGCCCTTATGAACTGGGCTACACACGTGCTACAATGGAAAGGACAACAAGTTGCAAGGGAGTAATCCAGAGCCAATCTTTAAACCTTTCCTTAGTTCGGATTGGGGGCTGCAACTCGCCCCCATGAAGCTGGAATCACTAGTAATCGCGGATCAGGATGTCGCGGTGAATACGTCACTGGGCCTTGCACACACCGCCCGTCACGTCCTGGAAGTTGACTTGGCCAGAAGATTTTGGAGTAAACTTTTTAAACATACTCTTAGTGGGTTAAGATATTTACCCAGTTTATGTAAGTCTAGAAATTCCCTTTGAAGGACAGGTAAGCAACCGGGATGAAGTCGTAACAAGGTAGTCGTAGGGGAACCTGCGGCTGGAATATATAATTAAGAGGTTCGCCTCTATATCTAGATCTATACCCGAACTCTTACCGAACTCGAGCGTCCTTATTTAGATAGCCATACATACTACTTTTGTGGGAACCATGGCTCACATAACAATATTTTATAAGTAAGTTGCGCTGTAGAGCAGTCAGGTTAGCTCATCAGGCTCATGCCCTGGAGGTCGTAGGTTCAAATCCTTCTAGCGCTAAGTTGAAAGGTTTAATATTTACATTTATCAAAATATTATAGTAATTTATATTATTTTATGTTCTTAATAAGGTATATGAACCTATTAAAATTTTTATTATGTCATTAAAAAAAAAAAAGTTCAATAAAAAACTGAAACATTTCACAATAAATTTTGGCCCACAGCATCCAGCAGCACATGGGGTTTTACGCCTTATTTTAAAACTTAATGGAGAGGTCGTTCAACGAGCTGACCCTCATATAGGATTGCTTCACAGAGGTACTGAAAAGTTAATAGAGGCTAAAACGTATTTTCAAGCCTTACCTTATTTTGATCGTTTAGATTATGTTTCAATGATGTGCCAGGAGCATACTTATGCTTTAGCTGTTGAAAATTTATTGCARATATCAATACCTAAACGGGCTCAGTATATTAGGGTTCTTTTTGCGGAGATAACTCGAATTTTAAACCATCTTTTAGCAGTTGGTTGTCACGCAATGGATGTAGGGGCTATGACACCCTTTTTATGGGCATTTGAAGAGAGAGAAAAATTAATGGAATTTTATGAACGAGTTAGCGGTGCACGTATGCATGCTAGTTACTTTCGTCCGGGGGGTGTTAGCCAAGATATAAGTATTGGTTTAATAGATGACATTTTTTCTTTTGCTGCTCAGTTTGGGCAACGCTTAGACGAAATTGAAGAAATGTTAACTGATAATCGTATATGGCAAGAAAGATTAGTTGATATAGGGGTGGTAAATGCACAAGAGGCTATAGATTGGGGTTTTTCTGGGGTTATGTTACGTGGGTCTGGCATTCGTTGGGATTTACGTAAAAACGAGCCGTATGATGCCTACTCAGAGTTGTCTTTTCAAGGGGTCGTTGGTAAAACAGGGGATTGTTATGACCGTTATCTCGTACGAGTTGAGGAAATGAGACAATCTCTTAGCATAATATATCAGTGCTTGAATAAAATGCCTAAAGGAAGTGTTAAAGTTGACGATTCTAAAATTACCCCACCGTCCCGTGCTGATGTTAAGCAAAGTATGGAAGCTTTAATTCACCATTTTAAATTGTATACCGAAGGGGTTACTGTACCTTCAGGTGAAACCTATATTGCTACCGAAGCCCCTAAAGGGGAGTTCGGTGTATATTTAGTTTCTGATGGTAGCAATAGACCATACCGTTGTAAAATTAAGGCTCCAGGGTTTTCCCACCTACAAGCTCTCAACTTTATGGCTAATTCTCATATGTTAGCTGATGTTGTAACTATAATTGGAACTCAAGATATTGTTTTTGGTGAAGTAGATCGTTAATTTTTATTTTAAACAACCCCTCTTTAACAGTTAAAATAAGTTTAGGCATTTACTTTGGGTTTTATGCGACTCGAGAGGTGACGCAGTGGTAGCGTGTTCGCTTTGGGAGCGAGAAGTCATAGGTTCAAATCCTATTCTCTTGATTTAGCCTATTCTCTCAGTTTAAAAAACTTTTGGTTGATATATTCAGTATTGAAATACCCGTATAGTGGTTTATCTT